TGCATAAACTAAACCAAGAATTAGGATAAGCACGAAAATTAAAGCTTCTATAAAAGCAGATATCCCCAGTACATCGAAACTCATTGCCCACGGATACAGAAAAACTGTTTCAACATCAAAAACAACAAAAACCAGAGCAAACATATAATAACGGATTCTAAATTGTAACCAAGCATCCCCGATCGGTTCTATACCTGATTCATAACTAGAAAGTTTCTCCGGCCCCTTCCGAATTGGAGATAAAACTCCGGAAATTATAAATGCTAAAACGGGAATAGCACTTGATATTATTAAAAATGCCCAGAAAATATCATATTCGTAAAGCAGAAACATAGACGAACTCCTATGAATGTGGAAAAAATACCCGCTTAATCAATTCCAATCGGAGTGGATTGGGCAAGGGATATAGAACTCTTGAGTCAAAACAAAAATTCAGGTTAATCGAATCATTTATTTTCGTTTGGTTGCTGTGGTAGACATCTCAAAATAAGATTTATTGATTGTAATCTTATTTTCAGTACACTTATTACTTAATATTTCCATGTTTCTATTACTAATATTATTATATTATTAATAATATAATAATATTAGTAATAATAACTAGTAATTTTTTTTTTTTTTTTTTTTTTCTGTTTATGAAATTTTGTTTATGTTTTATTTATAAATAAAAACAATTTTTTAGAAAAATCTCTTTGTTTTTAAAATTATGACGTATCAAAAAATTCAGTAAGACTTTACCACACCCATATTACTTAGTATTAGCTAGATTTAATTTGAGGTGAATCTAATTAAATTTATGTTTTTATCTTTAAACAGGGCCGTGTCAGAAAAAAAAGTAACCAAGATTGAGTGGGAATACAATTAAAGTATTATGAACTTTTTGATTGTAGCCAGTGAACTAGGAAAATTCATATAAAAAAATCCACTTACGACTATGAAAAATTAATGAAAAAAAAGTTTATTCTAAATCTAAATTATAAGTATCTATATAGATATATCGATAGATAGATAGTAATTGGATCCATTGAAATAAAATTGGTTTTACGTTTTATTCTGAACTATCCCGAGGACTCGTGGTTTATGGTACGGGAATTTTTTTTATGAACTAAGCAATTGAAAGTAACCAGTTAGAAATAAAGAATACAATAATGTAAGTAAAAAAATTATCCAATTTTTTTTTATTTGAATGTCATTTATTAGAATAAATTTATTAGTTAGGGTTAGGGCTATACGGACTCGAACCGTAGACCTGCTCGGTAAAAGAGTTCGAACTTATTATTATCAAAATGATTCGAACTCTTTCAAAGACCCAACATGCATTTTTTTTGCATTGGGCTCTTTCATTAACTGATAGAAAGATCAGTTAGTCTACCATATTTTTTCTAAAAAAAAAAAGATAATAAATGGTTCCAAGTACTCTGATTGATTTTTTTTAATTCTAATACAATACAGAAAAACTACCAAAGTGTTTCAAAGAAGGGTTCTCTTGACGTAGGTTTGCTTTTGGTCTAGATCAACGTAAGTTAAATATAGTCTCTAACATCCTGATTAAAAAATCAAACATGAAACTTGATACACCTTAAGGTTCATAGGACGAAAAGAGCGTTTTTGAGTTCCTTATACTCATTCTGCCTAGCATTGAGTAGACTGGGTATTCACCCTATCAATATCTCAAATCAATGATGGGTTCTATTCATTCCCCACCTAACGGGGTACTTTAATAGGACCTAATGTCAGGCTATTGTTCTCCTCTTTTTTTCCTAAAAAAAATAATGGAGTAAGACATCGATTTATTAATAAGATCAATCAATTAGTTTGATTGCGTGATGGACTCCTTTGAAAAACTTTGGCGCGCGTGTAAACGAGGTGCTCTACCTAACTGAGCTATAGCCCTTGTGTTTGTGATACACATTTTATCTTATCATGTAGATAATTTCTTGTCAAGATTAATATTACATGATCAAACATTATATCTCTTTGATCTCGTTGGTTATTGGTATTGCTTAGAAAGAATATTGGATTTATAATCCTATCGATGTGGTAGGTATCCATATTCCTTCTCTTTACGATGATAAAAAACCTACTTAACTCAGTGGTTAGAGTATTGCTTTCATACGGCAGGAGTCATTGGTTCAAATCCAATAGTAGGTATAACTTATTAGACACCATTATCATGGTGTCTAATAAGTTTTTGTAACCCGCTTTTTTCTTTTATTGTTTTTCTCGCTTTTCGATCCTATTTTTTTTATACGTTCTTTTTTTTGGCACGCCAGCTAGTTACAAAATCAAATCGTATTGAGAGCCTCGACTCGTGTCCGAGCTCGTCTGAGAGCTAGATTTGCCTCAATTGTTTGTCTCTTACCTTCGGCCTTTCTCAAGTTAGCTTCTGCTATTTCAAGAGTTTGCTGAGCTTCTTGTGGATCAATGTCACTATTCTTCTCCGCATCGTTTACTAAAATAGTGATTTCATTATTGCCTATTCTAGCAAAACCGCCCATCAGAGCCATGGTTAACCATTGGTTATTAAGGCGTATTTTCAAAATACCTATATCAACAGCTGTGGCAATCGGCGCGTGATTTGGTAATACGCCAATTTGTCCACTATTAGTAGATAAAATGATTTCTTTTACTTCTGAATCCCAAACAATTCGATTCGGAGTCAGTACACAAAGATTTAAGGTCATTTCTTCAATTTACTCTCCATTTCTAAGTTCGTAGCCTTCGCAGTAGCTTCATCGATGTTACCCACTAAGTAAAAGGCCTGTTCAGGAAGAGAATCAAATTCTCCGGAAAGGATCAATTTAAACCCTCTAATTGTTTCCGCTAGACCAACATATTTTCCCGGAGAACCTGTAAATACTTCTGCTACGAAAAAAGGTTGTGATAAGAAACGCTCAATTTTTCGTGCTCTTGCTACGGTTAAGCGATCCTCTTCGGATAATTCGTCCAACCCCAGGATAGCTATAATGTCCTGAAGCTCCTTGTAACGTTGTAAAGTTTGCTTGACTTGTTGCGCAGTTTCATAATGTTCCTCACCAACGATTCGAGGTTGTAGCATAGTTGACGTTGAATCTAAAGGATCTACCGCTGGATAGATACCTTTAGCAGCTAATCCTCTTGATAGTACGGTAGTCGCATCTAAATGTGCAAATGTGGTGGCAGGAGCGGGGTCAGTCAAATCGTCTGCAGGTACATAAACTGCTTGAATAGAGGTTATGGACCCTTTTTTCGTAGAAGTAATTCTTTCTTGTAAAGAACCCATTTCGGTACTAAGGGTGGGTTGATAACCCACAGCAGAAGGCATTCTACCCAATAAAGCGGATACCTCGGATCCTGCTTGTACGAAACGGAAGATATTGTCGATAAATAGAAGTACGTCTTGCTCATTAACATCTCGGAAATATTCTGCCATAGTTAAGGCAGTCAGACCAACTCTCATACGAGCTCCCGGCGGTTCATTCATCTGACCGTAGACTAGGGCCACTTTTGATTCCGCAAGATTTTGTTCATTAATGACCCCAGATTCTTTCATTTCCATGTAAAGATCATTTCCTTCACGAGTCCGTTCACCTACTCCACCAAATACGGATACACCACCATGAGCTTTGGCAATGTTGTTGATCAATTCCATAATTAGTACTGTTTTACCCACGCCAGCCCCACCGAATAGTCCAATTTTTCCCCCACGACGATAAGGAGCCAAAAGATCTACTACTTTAATTCCTGTTTCAAAAATGGATAATTTTGTATCTAATTGTATAAAAGCAGGCGCGGATTTATGGATAGGAGATGTTGTGCGAGTATCGACAGGACCTAAATTATCAACAGGTTCCCCAAGCACGTTGAAAATTCGTCCTAGAGTCGCGCCGCCGACTGGAACACTTAGAGGATTTCCCATATCAACCACGTCCATTCCTCTCTTTAAACCCTCTGTCGCACTCATAGCTACAGCTCTAACTCGATTATTTCCTAATAATTGCTGTACTTCACAAGTCACATTAATTTCTTGACCAAGAGTATCTCGACCCTTAACCACCAGAGCATTGTAAATATTAGGCATCTTGCCCGGGGGAAAGGCTACATCCAGTACCGGGCCAATGATTTGGGCGATACGTCCCAGGTTGTTTTTTTCACGTATCGAAACCTCTGGATCCGAAGTAGTAGGATTTATTCTCATAATAAAAAAATATGTTAAATTTTGTTGCGAAATTTTTCGAATACAGAAAAAATCTTCGATAGCAAATTGATCGGTTAATTCAAAAATAAATGGGAGTAAGCACTCAATTTCGTTGGTACCGCCCAAGCGAATGTGCAATTAAAATTTTTACTTATTCAATTTCAATGAAGGAATAGTCATTTTCAAGCTCAACTAACCGAAACCTAGTTAAAAAAAATATATATGAATAAAAAATAAAAATGTTGCGTAAAGTCTTTGATTTATTTATCATAACAGGCAAGACTTTGTTTTATCTAGCGAATTCGAAACGGAACTCTATTTATTATTTGATCTCATTAGCTTTTTTTTCGTATTTTCATTTTAGCATATCCGGTTATGCGTTCCATCTATTCATTTCTTTCTCAACCCCCCCCCCTTGTTTTTCATTTTCATGGATGAATTCCGCATATTGTCATATCTAGGATTTACATATACAACATATATTACTGTCAAGAGTTATTTTATTATTATTATTTTAATATTAAATATTTCGATTTATAAAAAGTCAAAGATTCAAAACTTGAAAAACAAGTATTAGGTTGCGCTATACATATGAAAGAATATACAATAATGATGTATTTGGCGAATCAAATATCATGGTCTAATAAAGAATCATTCTGATTAGTTGATAATTTTGTGAAAGATTCCGGTGAAAAGGGTTAATTAAATCTATTCCTAATTTATGTCGAGTAGACCTTGTTGTTTTGTTTTATTACAAGAATTCTAAATTCATGACTTGTAGGGAGGGACTTATGTCACCACAAACAGAGACTAAAGCAAGTGT